AAAATACTCTCATTATGAACTGAATAGGGCTGGTGTTTTTACACGAAATCTCTAGCCAACCTTCCTGCAAGAGATCCTTTCTTAACATCGAGCATATTGGTACTAGAGAGAAATGATAACTCCAACAATTTCTTTGTTCTCAGCGCCCCCGAATTTCCGGGAATGAGTCACTTCAACAGCCTTCGACGGTTCTACGGGTATCCAAAATACAAACACGATGGATGTTTGTTATCCCAACCATTCTTCGTATTCCCGAGCCTGCTAAGGAAAGGGATAATGTCTCACAAAGTTTTTGTTTATGGATTCCGGGGTGTAGTGCTTCTTCCCCTATGCTGCCTATTGGTACTAGTAGCGTAGGATTGACCTGTAATAACGAACCGATAGGTATAAACCTTCGCTCAATACTAGAATCGACAATTCAAACTTAGTATCTGAGGCTGCATTAATCGAGGATACACAACAGAAGGAGTTGTTCTATTTCCAAACTTTACCTTCAACAAGCGTAGATTTCTTTTTCTTTTTATCCCGATCCCGAATCGTGTGTCTTTCTCGTAAGACTAAGAGGAATAAAAAAATCAAATCGCACCATCTCTGTAATAGGTAAATGCCTCTTTTTCTCCTGAAGTTGTCGGAATTATTCGTAATAAGATATTGGCTACAATTGAAAAGGTCTTATCAATAAAATTTCCATTTATCCGTGGTCTAGGCATAGGCAGCAATCCATTCGAAAATTCTTAGCATTCCCTCTCTCTCATGGAAACAGGATCCCACAACGAAAAGAATGGTACAGTACGAAATAACATAAAATTAGAGTCATTCAAAATAAAAAAAATATGTGCCTTCTATTCAACTATTCACTATTCAAATTGTTCCTTTTCACAGGAATTGATAAGAACTAAAAACAAAATAGTGCAACCTGATTCGATTTCATTCTAATGGAATCGTATAACCAACGAAGGAAACGATGCCGATGACATTGAAGTTACAGATTCGAAGAACCCACGAAATTTTGATGGAATTAGGATCCAAAGAAGAAAAAGGATCGAATACTCATAATCAGTCTATGATGAGAAGAGAATAACCGCCTATTTTATTTTATCTTGTGTACATAGCGGGGATACACGAGACAATCCAAATAGAAAAACAATCCCATAGAAAAGATAGTTTAGGAATTTGTACTAGATCGATGGCCTAGGAGTTTGTTGTTGATAAATCGAAACCTGGATTGGATGAGAAGTCTTAGGGTATCGAATCGTAGTCTAACTAGAATGATGATCTAAAGAGATCCATTAATCCGCGTCTATAAAATATAGATCCCTCAATCGGTCGATTTGTTCTAATTTAGAATTTCGTGATTGAATCGGGAAGAAAGGGATACGCCGACAAAGAAGAGAACCTTGTTTTGGCAAACAGGAAGAGTTAACCGTTTTCGCAAGTAAAGCAATTTTCTCTTTATCTCGGGAGCCTCGAAGGAAAGATCTTTCTTTGACTTGGATCAAAAATTTTCTATTTTGATAGCTTTTTATCGTTAGAGTTGATTAGTCGGACCTACCCAAAAATTCAGATAAATGACTCGCAATTCACTTGGTTTTTGGGTCATAATCATTATGTAGGAGAGATGGCCGAGTGGTTCAAGGCGTAGCATTGGAACTGCTATGTAGGCTTTTGTTTACCGAGGGTTCGAATCCCTCTCTTTCCGTACCTTCACCCAACGCACCGATCTTACTAACCACAATAGATCAAATAAGAATCGATATCAGTCTTCCATACAGTTAGACCGTTCTTTGATATAGATTCTCTATTCCTAATGGCTGTGGCACGTAAAAGACTGGTAAAGAAAGGGGGAGATAAGGAAAGAAAATCTCCCTCTCGATCTATCATACCGAAATAAGAGAAAACTACGGCTCAAACCCTTCTTTCTCTTAACCTTAGGTTAATTTATTTCGCCGAAAGGGAGCAAAGTTGGCCGCACTTTACCTTATTACTTTACCTTATTAGAAAAATTTTTTATTTTCGTTCGGTTTAAGTCTGACGAGAATAATATTCTACGACTAACAATTCATTTATTTCCAAACCGACCCATTTACTATCTATTATTTGATTGACTAATCCTTTATATTGCACTGGGTCAAGAGTTAAATGGTTTGGTAATTCCTCGTGAGGAGAGGAATCGAGAGAATTTTGAATTAGAACTTTAGATTTTCCGTCATCCTTTGCCGTAATAGTATCTCGGGGTTTGCAGCGATAACTTGGTATGTCTACGATCCGACCATTTACTAAAATATGTCGATGGTTAACTAATTGGCGAGCTCCAGGAATAGTCGGAGCCATACCCAATCGAAAAAGAATGTTATCCAAGCGCATTTCGAGTAATTGTAGTAAAACCTGACCTGTCGGACCTTTGGCCTTTCCGGCGATACGAACGTATTTAAGCAATTGGCGTTCTGTAAGACCATAATGAAAACGCAATTTTTGTTTTTCTTCTAGGCGAATACGATATTGGGATTTTTTCCAAGACCCCGATTGGTTTCTACGATCCTTTCGGTCTTTGGGACTTTTATTAGTTAGGCCCGGTAAAGCCCCCAGCCGGCGTATTTTTTTGAAACAAGGTCCTCGGTAACGTGACATAAAGACTCCTTCCTCTTATTTATATTTCACTCTTATTGATGAAATTTCATTTTACAGAATAAAACTAAACTCAAACTGAACTAAATGAGAAATGAAGTGAAAGTGACTCAAATGTACTATTCTCAAATGTACTATTAAAGAATAACGAGATGAATTGGATAAAGAAATATCCAGCTCTTTCCTTTATATTCTCTATATAGATATAGAAAAAGAAAAGGATAAAGAAATATCCAGCTCTTTCCTTTATATTCTCTATATAGATATAGAAAAAGAAAAGGATAAAGAAATATCCAGCTCTTTCCTTTATATTCTCTATATAGATATAGATAAAGAAAAGGATCTTTTTATGTCCTAGTTGGAAGTTCCTATAACCTAATAGAAATCGATGACTTTTAGCAAAAGCGGAAGACATTTTTTTCACTAGTCTTTGATTTCAAAAGGACATTCTCAATGATGAAAAATCAAAAAAAGAAAGAGAGAAAAGCCTACTATCGGAATCGAACCGATGACCATCGCATTACAAATGCGATGCTCTACCCTCTGAGCTAAGTAGGCTGACATACGAGAAATTGACACGCCTAGGAATTCAATAAACTCTCAGAATCCTTGCTTGCTATTAACTATTAGAATACAATTTTTTTGAAATTCTGAGCTATTCATAATAAATATAAATCAAAAACAAGAAAATATAGAATTTCAAAAAATCTGAAATCTTATAGAACATAACGATTAATTTGGGCCTATCGAATTTCTACTTCTTTCTCACAATAATATTATAGATTATTGAATAAGAAATGAATAAATATTCAAAAATTTTTTTGTTTTTGAATTCAACCGACATTTGAAATTCTTTTGATTACCCTTCTCTCTTTTCTTCCCTATCATCCATCTTGCAAATTCTAATTTTTGAATGGAATTTTTGAATGGAATTCTTAGTTATAACAAATGAGACATCCCGCCGCTTTCATTCGGAAAGGTGGAATTTAGGACGAAAAATCGACCGTTTAAGTAATGGAAATTACATAGAAAAGTGATCGGAAGGAGGACAGATAGATATATGGGATGGATCCACTTATATTGAATTGTAGAGACATAAATGATAAAATCGTTTTTGATTGGACCAAAAAGCAAAGATGAGAAAAGACTTTTTCGAGATAGCAATAAGTCTCTACTAAATTCAATAGTGCCGGTAGAAATAAAAGACAAGTGGGAAGGACATCACAGTGAGATCCTAATCTCAAAGGGGGATATGGCGAAATTGGTAGACGCTACGGACTTAATTGGATTGAGCCTTGGTAGGGAAACTTACTAAGTGAGAACTTTCAAATTCAGAGAAACCCTGGAATTAACAAAAATGGGCAATCCTGAGCCAAATCCCGTTTTCTGAAAACAAAGAAAGGTTCAGAAAGCGAAAATCAAAAAGGATAGGTGCAGAGACTCAATGGAAGCTGTTCTAACAAATGGAGTTGATTGTCTTACGTTGGTAAAGGAATCTTTCTCTTGAAACTTCAGAAAGAGTGAAGGATAACCCTATATAATATACATCGGTAAGGTATGCGTACTGAAATACTATAAAATATCAAATGATTAATGACGACTCGAATCTGTATTTGTTATATGAAAAATGGAAGAATTCTTGTGAATCGATTCAGATTGAAGAATAAAGAGACAAATCATTCACTCCAGAGTCTGATAGATCTTTTGAAGAATTGAGTCATTGGACGAGAATAAAGATAGAGTCCCATTCTACATGTCAATATTGGCAACAATGCAATTTATAGTAAGAGGAAAATCCGTCGATTTTAGAAATCGTGAGGGTTCAAGTCCCTCTATCCCCAAAGAGCCCATTTCGTTGTCTAACGCTTGAGTCTATCCTTTTCTTTATATTGATCCTTTTTTTCGTTAGCGTTTCCAAATTCCTTCTCTTTCCCATTCACCTCCGCTTTTACAAACCACTCTGAGCGGAAAGGTTTTTCTCTTCTCACGAGTTTTTGGGATAGATTATACGTGTACAAATGAACATCTTTGAGCAAGGAATCTCCATTTGAATTTGAATGATTCACAATGGAGATTTTTATTCATCCGGAAACTTACTAAGTTGTTCTTTTGACGATCCAATACATTCCGGGACCTGGACGAGACTTTCTAATATCCTTTCAATTGACATATACCCAACTTCTCTAGTAAAATGAGGATGCAGTATCGGGAATAGTCGGGATAGCTCAGCTGGTAGAGCAGAGGACTGAAAATCCTCGTGTCACCAGTTCAAATCTGGTTCCTGACACACGATTCATTTGGCTGAGCCTCTATAAAGTAATTGATATGAATCGAGATACATTTTGATTAAATTCATAAAGAGTCTAGATCATAAT